AAACTCTAAATGAATATATATGTCGATTTATATTAAATATTAAGTAATTTGTAGATTGTATAAAAAGAGACTCATAAAAATTAATCATGTGCCAGGAACCAGATTTGAACTGGTGACACGAGGATTTTCAGTCCTCTGCTCTACCAGCTGAGCTATCCCGACCATTCCCATTCCCGATACCGCATCCTCATTTTACTAGATAACTTAGGTCTATGTCAATTCAAAGGGTATTACAAAGTCTTATCCAGGTGCTAGAATTTCTTGGATCTTCAAAAAAGGAAGACTTTGTCAGCTTCAGTATGAATAATGATATCGACCATGACTCGTTCAAATGGGGAGTCTTTGGTCAAAGACGGTCATTCGTACATGTATCATATATCACAAGACTTGTCATAAGAGACAAATCTTTCTCTCGGATCCGTTTGTAAAAGAGTAGGGTGAATAAGAAAGATAACGAATTTGAACTACTAACGAAAAAAAAGATAAGATAAATGGTTAATAGTTAAGGAGTCAAATGGGCTTTTTGGGGATAGAGGGACTTGAACCCTCACGATTTTTAAAGTCAACGGATTTTCCTCTTACTATAAATTTCATTGTTGCCGGTATTGACATGTAGAATGGGACTCTATCTTTATTCTCGTCCGATTAATTAGTTCTGCAAAAGAACTATCAGACTGTGTGGTGAATGCTTTGATCAATGAATATTCGATTCTTTCTTCAATATGGAATCGATTCACAACAATTTTTCCCTTTTTCATAGAAAAATACAGATTAAGGTCGTCATTAATCATTTGATAGAGTATTTCAGTACGTATACGTATGTATATACGCATATCCTTCATCTTTTCGGAAGTTTCAATGGAAGGATTACTCTACCAATGCAACACAGTCAATTCCATTTGTTAGAACAGCTTCCATTGAGTCTCTGCACCTATCCTTTTTTCACCTTCTGGGCCTTTGTTTGTTTTTGGAAAATAGGATTTGGCTCAGGATTGCCCATTTTTATTAATTCCGGGGTTTCTCTGAATTTGAAAGTTCTCACTTAGTAGGTTTCCATACCAAGGCTCAATCCAATTAAGTCCGCAGCGTCTACCAATTTCGCCATATCCCCTTTTTGTTTTGAGATTAGGATCTCATTTTTATTCAGATGTCGTTCTCTTTTTTATTTCATTTCTGCTGGAACCGTTGAATTCATTAAATACTGATTCCTATCTCGAAAAAGTTTTTCTCCTCTTTGATTTCTTGGCTATCTTCTTTCATCTTCTATAGGAAACCCGCACCCGCATTTGGTCCAATCAGAAACGATTCTATCATTTCTGTATCTGCAATTCAATATAGATGGAGATATACCACGTATATATGTCTCTCTTCTGCTCGTTTTTCCCATGCAATTTGGAATACTTGAACGGTCGATTCTTTTTTTCGTCTGAGCTTCCATCTTTACGAATCAAAGCGCAATAATTTCTAATTATTTAAAACAAATCATTCCATTTAGAAATAAAAAAGATATATATGATGATATGAAATAAAATATATAAATGTAATAAAAAGACTTTCAAATATCATTTGAAAGCAAAAACGAAAATGATTTAATCTAAAAATAGATCGAATCAAATATTTTTTAATATTAAATGCTATACTATAGAATTGTACTATATAATTGTGATGTGAGAAAAAAACTAAAATTATATATCGATAGATTAATCGTTATATTCTATGGTCTATGGTAAGTATGAGTATTGAATATTTCCTTTCAATTATATATTCTATTTTTTCGATAGTCATATTCATTATGACTAGCTAATAGGAATCGCCAAGAATGCAAATATAAGTATATTAATTAAAATTAATAGCTAACAATAGTTTATTGAATCCCTATGCAGGTATAATTTATCTTATGTGAGCCTGCTTAGCTCAGAGGTTAGAGCATCGCATTTGTAATGCGATGGTCATCGGTTCGATTCCGATAGCCGGCTTTTCTCTATTTATTTTCTTCGAGTTTTTACATGATTGAGAATGCCCTTTTGAAATCCGAAATCAAATAATATTTAAAAATATATATATTTTTTTTATCTTATAGGAACTTACAACTATGCCATGAAAAGAATCCCTTTTATCTATTTTTTATCTATATAGAATCTTTATATAGAATATATATAGAATATATATATAGAATAGAAAGGTCTGGATATTTATTCATCTAATTATTCTTTAGAGTACAAGTACACTACTTCCGTAAACTTCGCTTCATTTATCATTTAGTTCAGTTTTAGTTTAGGTTTATTCTGTAAAATGAAATTTCATCAATAAGAATTCAATATAAATAAGAATAAGGAGTCTTTATGTCGCGTTACCGGGGACCTCGTTTCAAAAAAATACGCCGCCTGGGAGCTTTACCGGGACTAACTAATAAAAGGCCTAGAGCCGGAAGTGATCTTAGAAACCAATCACGTTCCGGTAAAAAATCTCAATATCGTATTCGTCTAGAAGAAAAACAAAA